TTAATAAAAAAAATCTAATTTTAAAAAAAGAACAAAGATAGGAAAAATATGAAGAAACAAGATTAAAAATTCACGAATATAACAAGGATTTAATAAATGAAGACCAGAAAAAAGTTTACCATGATTTGTAAATCTAAATAAAAATAAATTGTAAGCCCCTCCTAAAAAAGAAATTAACATTAAAAAAAAAACAAAAGAAAAACTTCATGAAACTAAACCTCCAATAAGAAAAATTTCTCTAATTAAATTTAAAGAAGGGGGTGCTGCTATATTAAAAGAACAAAGTAAAAATCATCATAAAGATAAAGAAGGATAAATAGATATTAAACCTTTATTTAAAAAAATCCTCCGAGTACCAGAACGTTCATAAACTACATTTGCTAAATAAAATATTCCAGAAGAACATAAACCATGTGCAACCATTAATATTAATGATCCAATTACACCTAAATTTGAATAAATTACTAAACCAATAATAACTAAACTTATATGAGAAATTGAAGAAAAAGCAATTAAAGATTTTAAATCAACTTGACGTATACAAATTATACTTCTCAAAATTCCTCCTCAAATCCTAATATAAATTCAAATAACATTTAATCTTAAAAAATATTTATATAAAAACCTTAAACGAAAAATACCATACCCTCCTATTTTTAATAAAACTCCCGCTAAAATTATAGAACCTGAAACAGGTGCTTCAACATGAGCTTTAGGTAATCAAGAATGAACCAAAAATATAGGTATTTTTACTAAAAAAGAAATTACTAACATAAAATAAATTAAATTAAAGCTATTTTTTATTTCTATAAACAAAAATTCTAAAGTATTATTTATTTCAGAAAAAAAAAAGATAGAAAATATTATTGGTATAGATCTAAACAATGTATAAAAAAATAAATAAAATCCAGAAGATAGACGCTCAAAATTATTACCTCAACCAAGAATAATAAATAAAGTTGGGAAAAGAGTAGCTTCAAAAAAAAAGAAAAAAAGGAAAAAATTAGACAAAATAAAAAATATAATCAAAAAAAATATTAAACCTCCCATTATAAATAAAAAATATAAAGAAAAATTATGTGAAATTAAATAAATTGAAGAAAAAAAACATAAAAATACAATTCAAAAAGTTAAAACTAATATCAGAAAAGAAAAATAATCTAGAGAAACTAAAGAAGATTTACTTAAAAAAGAATAATTTAAATTAAAGAAAAAACATAAGGGATAAATAAACAATATACTTAATAAAATTAATCATCAAGAAGAATTAAAAAAAACTCCATAAACCAGAACAAAAATACAAAATAAAAAAGCTAAAATATTGATAAATTTATCGTTCTAAAGTTATTTAAACCATAAAATTTTACTGATTTCACTAAAATAGATAGACCAATAGCTCTTTCTGATACAATAAAAACAAAATATAGTAGAAGTATTTTTAGAGAAAAATAACTAAATATAATATAAGTCAAAGAAAAAAAAATTACTAAAGAAACCGACTCCAAAATTAACAAAAAATTCAAAAATGATCTAAAATTAGAAAAATATAAATATAACAAGAAAAAAAAATAACTAATCATAAGTACAGTATTTACTTAGAATATAAAAAAAAATATTCACTCTGAATTAATTTTTATGAATAGATTAATTAAATCTCGTAGTTTAAAAAAATATAAAATTGCAAATTTTAAGTAGATTAAGATAATCCGAAATTTAAGAAATCTTACAAACAATAATTATATTAAAAATTACAAAAATATTTTTTACACTTATATTTATGACTATATTCTTATTAATAATGCTTTCTAATCATCCATTAATTCTAGGTTTACTCGTAATTTTACAATCTATTTTTATTTCAAGAATTATTTCTCATTCATTTTCAATTACATGATTTAGATTTTTAATCTTTATAATTTATTTAGGTGGAATTTTAATATTATTTTCTTACATTATTAGACTAACAAAATCTGAAGAACCCATAATTAAAAAAAAAAGAATCTTAATTTTTTTTATTATAATAATTTTAATTCTTTGAGGAGAAAAAGAAGAGTCTTTAACAAAAATATCAAAAATAGAAGTTAAAAATCTTTTATCTTCACTATTTAGAAATTCATTAAAAATTAGCATTTTGATAATAATCTTTCTTTTACTAATCATAATTATAGTAGTTTTTTTAACAGAAAGAAGAAAAGGTTCCATACGAACAATATAATTTAGATTATACTAAATAAATATATAGATTATTTATAAAATATTATTTACAATAATAAAAAGTTTATTAATTTAAACATAATCTATAAAACAATAATCTTAGGTTATTAACTCAATAAACCAAAATTATTTAAGTACTGAAAAGGAAAACTTAAAAGTTAAAAGAAAAGCTTAAGGCTTGTTCCTTGTGTATCATGATTTTTAGAACTAATAAATTATTTATCTATCTCGAAAAAAAAGGATCTAAAGAGCATTGTGATTAATATTTCAACATTATAAAAAAAAATCTTTAGAAATGAAAAATTTACAACTTTTTAATTATCTAGTTATTTTAGAAATGAATTAAATTCACTTAATTATTTAAAACCTCAATTAAAAAATTTTTCAAGGGATTAGCTTTGAAAAAAATAATAAACTAATTTTTTATTTTAAAAAAGGAATTAAATTAACCCAAAAATTTAAAAATTTTTAAAAAGTTAAAAGAATTTTAAAAAATTTATGTATTTATAAAAATATAAAAAACAAAAAATATAAAAAAAAATTAAAAAATCAGTAAATTCTAAAAAATAAATAAAGGAACTCGGCAAAACAGTTTTCGAATGTTTAACAAAAACATTGTCTCTCGAGTTTATTTGAGATAAAACCTGCTCAGTGAATTTTTAAACAGCCAATTGATGCTAAGGTAGCATAATAATTTGTCTTTTAATTGAAGGCTAGAATGAAAGGTAAAACGAAAAACTAACTTTCTTTAATTTTCTTAAATGAAGTTAACTTTTAAGTTAAAAGGCTTAAATAACTTTAAAGGACGATAAGACCCTATAGAATTTAAAAATTTAATTTTATAACCTCTAATTAAATTATTTTACTGGGGCAGTAAAAAAATAAAAATTTTTTTTTTTAACAACTATTAAAAGAACTCTTGATCCTTTTAAGAAAAAAAGAAAAAATTACCTTAGGGATAACAGAGTTAAACTTTTTCAGAGATCCAATCGAAAAAAGTATTTGCTACCTCGATGTTGAATTAAGAAAAATATTAATAGAAAAAAATTAATAAATTAGGTCTGTTCGACCTTTAATTTCTTACATGATTTGAGTTAAGACCGGCGTAAGCCAGGTTGGTTTCTATCCTTAATCCACTTTTTTTTGTAGTACGAAAGGACCCAAAAAAATAATTTTATTAATAATTAATTAGCGTATATAAAGCATGTATTTTGAAAATACAAGAAAGATTAAAAAATTTATTAATTTAGTTTTAAAACTATATGTATATTCAAAAATGATTATTTTCTTCTAATCATAAAGACATTGGAATTTTATATTTCCTATTTGGATTCTGATCAGGAATTTTAGGATTATCTCTAAGTATATTAATTCGTCTTACCTTACGAACGCCTATAAAACTTTTTATTGATAATGATCAGTTTTATAATTCAGTAGTTACAGCTCACGCCTTTATTATAATTTTTTTCACAGTTATACCTATTATAATTGGTGGTTTTGGTAACTGATTAGTTCCATTAATATTAGGTGCACCAGATATAGCCTTCCCACGACTAAATAATATAAGATTTTGACTTCTCCCCCCTTCCATCATCTTACTAATTATAGGTCTTTCTAAAGAAGGAGCTGGGACAGGATGAACTGTTTATCCTCCTCTTTCTACATTTTATCATTCAGGAATCTCAGTTGATTTAACTATCTTTTCTCTCCATCTAGCTGGAATTTCATCAATTCTAGGAGCTTTAAATTTTATTACAACAATTATCAATCTAAAAACAAAAAATTTATCAACAGATAAAAGAAGATTATTTGTTTGATCAGTAATCTTAACAGCTATTTTACTACTTCTATCACTTCCAGTTCTAGCAGGTGCTATTACTATACTTTTAACAGATCGAAATTTAAATACTTCATTCTTTGACCCAGGTGGAGGTGGTGACCCTGTTCTCTATCAACATTTATTCTGATTTTTTGGTCATCCAGAAGTTTATATTTTAATTTTACCAGGATTTGGACTTATTTCTCACATTATCACACAAGAAAGAAATAAAGAAAGAACATTCGGTTTAATAGGAATAATTTATGCAATAATAGCAATTGGTTTTTTAGGATTCATTGTTTGAGCACATCATATATTCACAATTGGAATAGACGTTGATACTCGAGCCTACTTTACATCAGCCACTATAATTATTGCAGTTCCTACAGGAATTAAAATTTTTAGATGATTAGCAACATTTTGTGGTTCAAAAGCTGAAATAAAAATCTCTACTCTTTGAAGATTAGGATTCGTTTTTTTATTCACTCTAGGAGGTTTAACTGGAGTTATACTTTCTAATTCTTCTATTGATATTATTCTTCATGATACCTACTATGTTGTAGCTCATTTCCACTATGTACTTTCTATAGGTGCAATTTTTGCAATTTTTGCAGGAGTAGTTCATTGATACCCTCTTTTTACAGGATTGACAATAAATAAAAAATGACTAAAAATTCACTTTTTTATAATATTTTTAGGAGTAAATATAACTTTTTTTCCACAACATTTCTTGGGACTAATAGGAATACCTCGACGTTACTCAGATTATCCTTTTCTATATGAATTATGAAATAAAGTTTCTAGATTTGGATCAGTTTTAAGATTAGTTTCTACTATTTATTTTATTTTTATCCTTTGAGAAAGAATAGCAGCTCAACGACTAGTAATTATAACAAATAAAAATAGATGATCTATTGAATGAAATAAATCAACACCTACTAAAGAACATTGTTTCCAAGAAAACCCAAAAATTTTTGTTTCTTAATGATTTTAATTACTTTGTTAACTCTAACAATATTATTAATTTCTCTAATTCTTGTTATTTTAACATTAATTATTTCTAAAAAGAGAAAGAACTTACGAGAAAAATGAACTCCTTTCGAATGTGGTTTTAACTTTTTTAATTCATCACGTATACCTTTTTCCATACGATTTTTCTTAATTGCCATTATTTTTATCATTTTTGATGTAGAAATTGCTTTAATTTTACCTCTGATCCCCACAATTTTTAAAGCAAATATTTTTAAATGAACCCTCACAAGAATTTTTTTTATAATTATTTTAATTTTAGGCATTTTAATAGAATGAAAAGAAAATACGTTTGAATGAAAAAATTAAATTACTTTTGTAGTAAAATATTATTACATTGATATTAAAAATCAAAGATGAGACTTTTCTCCCTAAGTAATAGTAACAACCCAATTTTATAATATTTTCCTTAATTCAAGAAGAATTTCAATTGCAGTTATAGAAGAATTCCACGATTATACTATAATATTTTTAACTATTATTATAACTTTTATTTTTATTATTATATTTCAAATGATAAAAACGAAAAATAGAAATTACAATTTTAAAGAAAACATCAATTTAGAAATTATTTGAACTATTTTACCAATAATTATTTTATTTTTAATTGCTTACCCTTCATTATACTATCTTTATTTATTTGATTTAAGAATAAATCCAACAATTTCCATAAAGGTTATTGGGGCACAATGATATTGAATTTATGAATACTTTGATGAAAGAGGATTATCTTATAGATCCTATATATTATCAGATTTAGATTTATTAAAAAGAGATAACTATAAATTAAGATGACGATTATTAGAAACAGATACACGATTAGTAATTCCATATGGAACAGAAGTTCAATGCATTACAACATCTATAGATGTTATTCATTCTTTTTCTATTCCAGAACTTGGAATTAAAATTGATGCAATTCCAGGACGACTAAATTCAATTAATTTTCAAGTTACACGACCAGGAACATTTTTTGGTCAATGTGCAGAAATTTGTGGTACTGGACACTCATTTATACCTATTTGCTTAGAAGCAGTTTAAATTTAAATTAGAAAAAGTAATTAAAAAAATAATATAACCTTGTCAAAGTTAACTTGTCAAAAAAGGCCTTTTTCTAATAAGAAAGCAGTGCTTCTGTTCTTAGTTTCGACCTAAGATTTAGTAATCTTTTACTCTTATTTATACATCTATTGTAAAATTAAGCAAATCTATTTTCCAAATAGAAAGTCGGAAAATCCGGTTGTATAATTCAACCTTAAATAAGTTAATAAAACTATTGAATTTTTACTTCAACTTTACTTTTTAAGTTTTGAGGACCTTATATAAAGCTTTATCTTTAAAATTAGAAATATCAACTAAAATCCTCGTTCCTTTCCATCTAGTCTCCCCAAGTCCATGACCTATTTTAGCGTCATTTCAATTATTTAACACTGTTTTTTTAACAGCTAAAAAATTTAATAATATAAATTGTAGAAGAACACTTATAACTTTATCATGAATTTTAATAATTTTAATTGCTTGAAACTGATGACGAGACATCATTCGTGAATCCACATTTGAAAATCGACATACAAAAGAAGTTTTAAGTGGATTAAAACTTGGTATAATTTTATTTATTACTTCTGAAGTATTCTTTTTCTTATCATTTTTTTGAGCATTTTTTCATACTTCTTTATCACCTGATATTTTTATTGGTCAAATATGACCTTGTAAGGGAATTATATCTTTTAATCCTATAGCTATTCCTCTAATAAATACACTTATTCTATTGAGTTCGGGAATAAGTCTTACTGCCTCCCATCATTATTTAATACTAGGTAACAAAAAAAAAGCCTTTTTTTATCTTCTTATAACAGTTATTCTAGGAATTTACTTTACAATTTTACAATATATTGAATATATTGAAGCCTCTTTTTCCATTGCTGATTCTGTTTATGGATCAACATTTTTTATAGCAACAGGATTTCACGGAATTCACGTAATCATTGGTACAATTTTTTTAACTGTCTGTTTATTTCGATTATATAAAAATCATTTTTCTTCTTATCATCATTTTGGATTTGAAGCAGCAGCTTGATATTGACACTTTGTTGATGTAGTATGACTTTTCCTATATCTTTGTATCTACTGATTTGGTAAATAATAATTCTTATAAAACAGTATTCCAAAAAAAAAGTAGAGTTTGATATTCATTCATTTTATTGCTGACTCCAATTATTTTTTTATTATAATTAATTAAAGCCAAAATAGAGGCCTACTATTGTTAATAGTATAAATGAGTTTTTAACTCTAATTAAACCGTTTTACGTCTATAACGTAGTGTGCCTGATTAAAGGATTATTTTGATAGAATAAATTATGTGGAAAAAGTTCACCTCTGCGATAAATCAAAAACTCAAATTTGGAGTAATAAATAGTTTTTTTTTTTTTTTTTTGTTCCCTTTATATTTTTTATTTATTTTATTTATTTTTAATTTTTTTTATTATTAAAGCACTCAAATTTAAATTTAAAAAAAAATGAAACTTTTTTATTTTAAGCGTATTTTAAGAAAAAAAATATAAGAATTATAATTACTAAATAAAATGAAATTTTAAGTTAAAAAAAACTATTAATTTTCAAAATTAATTACAAAACTTAGGTTTTAAATTTCAATAAAATTTTTAATTTTATTTTCACTTTTTATAAATATACTTATAGCTCTTTTAGCGGTGGCATTTGTAACTCTACTTGAACGAAAAATTTTAGGATACATACAAATTCGTTTAGGTCCTAATAAAGTAGGAACTTTAGGCATTTTACAGCCTCTTTCTGATGCCGTAAAACTTTATACAAAAGAATTAAACTGACCAAGAATTTCTAATACTATATTTTTTTTTATTTCTCCTTGCTTAAGACTTACTCTAGCACTATCTATTTGAGTAATTCTACCTTATTTTAGACCATCTATTTCAATAAATTACGGAATTCTAATAACTCTATCTATTATAGGATTAGGAGTTTACCCTATTTTATTTGCTGGGTGATCCTCCAATTCAAACTATTCCTTATTAGGAGGAATACGAGCTCTAGCACAAACAATTTCGTATGAAGTATCTTTAATTTTTATTTTAATTAGAAATATTTTTTTATCTTCTTCAATAAACTTTAAAATATTAACCGAATTTCAAAAAGAATTCCCTTTTGTTCTATTTATTATTCCTTTTTTTATATGAATAATTTCTATACTAGCAGAACTAAATCGAACACCCTTTGATTTTGCGGAAGGAGAAAGAGAGTTAGTTTCAGGATTTAATACAGAATATAGAAGAGGAGTTTTTGCTATTATTTTTATAGCTGAATATATAATAATTCTTTTTTTTAGTTCCTTTACAACTGTACTATTTTTTAAATCTAACAATTTATCACCCTTTCTACTTATTTTACCTATACTAATCATATTTTTTACTATTTGAGCTCGAGCGACTCTACCTCGATATCGTTATGATAAACTTATATATCTTTCATGGAAAGTGGTTTTACCACTTTCTACATTCAATCTATTTATTTCTATCTTTTTAACAATTTTGACTAAATACTAAAAGTAAGTTAAAAAAAAACTATTGGATTCATACTCCAACCTTGATACTAAATCCTTTTAGAAGAGTAGTAATTTAATAAAAATATTTATTTTGCATATAAAAATTATAATTTACATTATCTACTTTGCTCTTTTAGCTTAATAAAAGCATAATACTGAAAATATTAAAATATTATTTTTAATAATTTAGAGCATATTTTAATTCTAGATAAGAGTTATAAATATTTTTTTTGTGCATGGAAAAAAAAATAAATTAAATTTCCCCAGTACAAATAATTTTTAATTTTTAATAAAAGTAAAAGAAAAAATAAATAACCGATTAATTTAAGTGCCAGCAATCGCGGTCATACTTAAAGTTTAAATAACTTATCGGGAATTGTAGTTATTTAAAATGAACAAGAACTAAAAATAAAAAAAATTAGGTTAAATTTTATTTTAAAAAAGTTCATTATATTTAAGAATCTATAAAAAGCTTTAAAAAAAGAGGATTTGATACCCTCGTATATTGCTCAAAAAAGATACCCAGAGTAAAAGTAGAAACCTATAAACTCAAAGAAAATGGCAGTAAAATAAAATTTTAGGGATACTTGATACTTTAAATTATGATAACCCACAAAGACCTTACTTTTGAAATAAAAAGTTTCTATATCTCCGTTTTAAGAAAATAACAATAGTTAACATAATCTTAATCTTAAAATAGAAAAATTCAGGTCAAGACAGAACTTTAAAAGAAGTATTGAGTATCATTATAAAAAAAGGAATGCCGATCTCGTTTAAAAATAAATCTAAAGAGAACTTAAAAGTAATTTATTTAATAAAAAATAAATGAATATTTTTTATTTTAGGTACAAATCGCCCGTCACTCTCGAATAAAGTTGAGATAAGTCGAAACATAGTAAATGTACTGGAAAGTGCACTTAGAAAATAATTACCAAATTTTACCAATAAATATATTAAACTCAATAATTTTTCAATCTTTAAGAATAATTGCAATAATATCACTAATTATATTTTCAATTTCTACTAAAAAAATAATTAAAGAAACAAAAAAAGTAAAAAGAAATAAAAAAACTTTAAATAAAGAAATTCTAAGGCTCTTTGTTTCATTTGATCCTAAAACTTCAATTTCTATTATTACAGGTGAAGCAAATTGATTAATCTTAATAATTTTTCTAACCAGATTTTTTTATTTTTTTTGAAGAAAGCCATCCCGTTTAACAATTTTAAAAAATTCATTCTTATTAAATATTAGAAGACAATTCGAAATTGCTCTAAAAAGAAAAAAAGATAGATCAAAAATGATTTTTGCAACTCTATTTATCTTTATTTTATTTTCTAACTTTATAGGATTAATTCCAAATATTTTTACAAGAACAAGTCATTTAACATTCAATTTATTTCTATCAATCCCTATATGAACAGGTTTTCTATTTTATGGATGAACTAAATATACTAATAAAATACTAGCCCATTTAGTTCCTAATGGTACACCTTTACCACTTATTAGATTTATAGTTTTAATTGAACTTATCAGAACAACAATCCGACCTTTAACTTTAAGAATTCGATTAATAGCAAATATAGTATCAGGTCATTTACTTTTAACTCTAATAGGTAATAGAATGGTCAGTTCTAGACTATTAATTACTATAATTTTAGTTTTAGTTCAAACAATACTAAGATCTTTAGAAATTGGTGTTGCCATAATTCAAGCCTATGTCTTCTGTATATTATTAACTTTATATTCAGATGACTCTGATTATTCAAAAGATCATTAATAAAAAAAAAAATAGGTAAACTCCTAATTAAACTTCTAATTTAATTCTAGTTTTTTAAAAAAACTTTTACCTTGATTTTTTGGCAGAATACCATGCATTAAGCTTAGAACTTAAAGATAAGATTTAATTCTTAAAAATTACTTATTTGCTTTTATAGTTTAAAAATTAAAACATTAGTCTTGTAAACTGAAAATATATTCTATATTAAAAGTATAATCAGGAAAAAAGAATATACTTTATTTTTAATCTCCAAAATTAATATTTTTTTTTTTAAATTATTTCCTGAATTTAAAATGTTTGTTTTAGTATAATTAGTACAAAAATTTTTGAAGTTTTTAATAAAAGTTTAACCCTTTTAAACAAAAATTTTTATAATTTTGTAATAAACATTTATGTAGTTTACAAAAATATTATATTTTCAGTATAAAGACAGTGTATTAAACACTCTTAAATACAAAGAAGAATTATCTTTATAATATTGTGTTTATCACCCTTTGTAATAACATTTTCCAAAATTTACAAAAACCCACTACTTAAAATTCTGAATAATTCATTAGTAAAATTACCTTCCCCAATGAACATTTCATTATTCTGAAACTTTGGATCTCTACTAGGTATTTGTTTAATAATTCAAATCCTGAGAGGTTTATTTTTAGCTATACATTATACTCCTAATACTCAAATAGCTTTCCAAAGAGTAATTCACATTTGTCGAGATGTAAATATAGGTTGATTTCTACGAATTTTACACGCCAACGGTGCCTCTTTTTTTTTTATCTGTATTTTTATTCATATTGGCCGTGGAATTTATTACCAATCCTACTATCTTATCAGAACCTGAAACGTAGGTGTATTAATTCTTTTTCTAACTATAGCATCAGCATTTTTAGGTTACGTTTTACCATGAGGTCAAATATCATTTTGGGGTGCCACAGTCATTACTAATCTATTATCAGCAATTCCTTATCTAGGAGAAATACTTGTTTACTGAATCTGAGGTGGATTTTCTGTTGACAATGCTGCACTTAACCGATTCTTTGTTTTACATTTCCTATGCCCATTTATTGTTTTAGCATTAGTAATTATTCATTTATTTTTTTTACATATTAAAGGATCTAATAATCCTCTAGGTATCTCCAGAAAAACCTACAAAATTCCTTTTAGACCATTTTTTGTATTAAAAGATCTAATAGGATTTTTAATTTTTTTTATTATTTTAATTATTGTAATTTCTTTTTTTCCTTACTATTTAGGAGATCCAGATAACTTTTCCATTGCTGACTCTATATTAACTCCTATACATATTAAACCAGAATGATACTTTCTTTTTGCCTACGCAATTTTACGATCTATTCCTAATAAACTAGGAGGAGTTATCGCACTTTTAATATCAATTTTAGTATTATTCCTTCTACCATTAATAAGAAAAACAAAAAAATATCAAGGAAATCAATTTAATTTTAAAAAACAAATTATCTTTTGGATATTTATTAGAGTATTTGTATTATTGACATGAATTGGTGCACGACCAGTAGAAGAGCCTTTTACTATTATTGGACAAATCCTAACAATTTTTTATTTTAGACTATTTTTTTCACTACCTAATTAGTAAAAGAACATAATTGTTCATAAATAAATTTACAGTTTATCATCTTAAATTAGATTATATTACTATTCTTTCATAAAAACGTTTAACGGTTATGAAATTAAAACTATTCTAAACTTACAAAAATTAATCCTTTTTTCCTCCTTAGTTTTAAGAATTTTAATTAGATGTTCATCTAACTCAATGCTTGGTATTTGGATAGGAATAGAAATTAATTTATTCACAATTATCCCTATTATAAGTATTGATCAAAAAAAAAACGTAGAAAAATCTATTATAATATATTTTCTTGTACAAGGAATTTCATCAAGTATAATACTTTTTTCAATTTTAACTATATATATTGAACAAAATTTCTTAAATTTGTTTATTTATATATTTTTTTTATCAATAATCATAAAAATAGGTATATTTCCATTTCATTTCTGAATACTAACTGTATTAGAAAATTTACCTTGGATAATATGTTTTATCCTATTAACAATTCAAAAAATTATTCCTTTAATCTCAATAATAATAGTAACACAAGAAAAAAGAATTATTATTTTATCCTTAATTAATAGAACTTTTGCATCAATTACAGGTTTAAAAACATTTTCCTTACGTAAAATTATAGGAATTTCTTCAATAAATCATCTCTCTTTAATATTAATTTCAATTATACTATCCAAAAAACTTTTTAAAGTTTATTTCCTAATCTATATAATTTCCAGATTTATTAGAATAAAAATTTTTGACCTAAATAATATTAATTATATTCACCAAATCATAAAAATATTTAAATTTAATAAACTAGAAAATATAAGAATTCTACTATCTTTTTTTAGATTAGCAGGTCTTCCTCCCTTCCTAGGATTCATACCTAAAATAATTATAATTATAAAAATAACAGAGATATATATTATTGTTCCCACAATTTTAATTCTTTTAACAAATTCTTTAGCCACCTTTTTTTACTTACGCTTATCTATCTCAACTATAATTATAAATAATAATTCTTATAAAACAGTATTCCAAAAAAAAAGTAGAGTTTGATATTCATTCATTTTATTGCTGACTCCAATTATTTTTTTATTATAATTAATTAAAGCCAAAATAGAGGCCTACTATTGTTAATAGTATAAATGAGTTTTTAACTCTAATTAAACCGTTTTACGTCTATAACGTAGTGTGCCTGATTAAAGGATTATTTTGATAGAATAAATTATGTGGAAAAAGTTCACCTCTGCGATAAATCAAAAACTCAAATTTGGAGTAATAAATAGTTTTTTTTTTTTTTTTTGTTCCCTTTATATTTTTTATTTATTTTATTTATTTTTAATTTTTTTTATTATTAAAGCACTCAAATTTAAATTTAAAAAAAAATGAAACTTTTTTATTTTAAGCGAAAAAAGTAAAGAAAAAAAAAGAAAAAATTAGAAATATGAGAAAGAAAAAAGAAAAGAATTTTTTTATTACAAAATTTAAATAAAATGATACAAAGTCGATATAGTGTAGGCTTTGTATTCCTAAATTTAATTCTACAAATCCCACTATTCTTTTTGAAATTTTATAAGATGAAATAAAAAACATTTTTTTTAAAAAATCTGTTTTTAAGAACCCTAAAAATCATATTTGACTAAAAAATATAATAGATAAATTTTTTTTTATCTTATAAAAAGAAGAAAAATTTAAAGAAATAAAAAACCTTACTAAACAAATTAAAGAGATAATTATTTTTAAACCAAAAGGTAATACAATATAATTATAAGGTAAAAAAAATAAATTTGAAGCAAAAAATCCCAAACAAATAGAAAAAAAAAATAATAAAAATATTGAGTATTGAACACCTAAAACTTTTATATTATTCTCTACAGAAGAAAAATAAAAATAATTTTTTAAAGTTAAAAAAATAAATAAACGAAATCTATAAAAAAACGTTAAAAAAGTACCTAATATAAATAAAAAAAACACTAAAAAATTTATATTTCCTATTAAAACTAATTCTAAAATTAAATCTTTAGAAAAAAACCCTGATAAAAAAGGAAATCCAGAAAGAGATAAATTTGCAACATTAAATATACACAAAACTAAGGAAAAATTTTTTCTTATTATTCCATATCCACGAATATCTTGAACATCAAAAAATCTATGAATAAACAAACCAGCACATATAAATAAAAGAGCTTTAAATCCAGCATGTGTAACAAGGTGAAAAAAAGCGAGCTCAGAAAATCCTAACCTAATCGTTGATATTATAAATCCTAATTGACTTAAAGTTGAAAGGGCAATAATTTTTTTTAAATCAAATTCTATTATTCCAGAAAATCCAGATATAATTATTGTTAAAAGAGAAATAACTATTAAAAAGAATTTCATTTTATCTGTTAAAAAATATCTAAATCGAATTATAATATAAATTCCAGCTGTTACCAAAGTAGAAGAATGAACCAATGAAGAAACAGGAGTAGGAGCTGCTATAGCTGCTGGTAATCAAGCAGAAAAAGGAATTTGAGCTCTTTTTGTTATAGAGGCAATCACAAAAAATAAACTTAATCAAAAGAGATTTTTTCTTCTTAAAAAATCTATATAATTAAAATTTCCTATACAAAAAAAAAGAGCAATAGAAGATAAAATAAAAACATCCCCTACACGATTTGTTAAAGCAGTAATTATCCCAGAAGCATAAGACTTATAATTCTGATAATAAATTACTAAACCATAAGAAATTAAACCTAATCCATCTCAACCTAACAATATACAAAAAAAATTTGGACATAAAATTAAGAAAATTATAGACAAAACAAAAAAAAATATTAAAAAAAAAAAACGACCCTTATAAAATTCACTTCCCATATAATATTCTGAATAAAAAATAATCGATCCTCTAATAAATAAAACTATTGCTATAAACAAACAGGAAATATAATCAAAATATAAAGGAAAACAGATATAAACAGTAGAGGAATAAAAATTTCAATATACCATTAAACTAAAATTTATTCTTGAAAAAATAAAAGAACCTATTAAAAAAATTAAACCAAAAAAAAAAAAAAATGGAGATATAATTAAAAAAAGAAAATTTATAATTTTGTATACAAAAAATATAGTTTTGACTCCACAAATCAACGTTTTAATTAAACTAACCAAAT